TTTATAATTTTCTAATTGTTCCAAAGTCTTATAAGTTGAATTAATCAAATTCAATTTTTCTCGCTCTATCTCAGAGTATCCATTCACCCGAAACTCATCTGCTTCCGTTTCCACTTTCCGTAAGCGGGCCCGGGCTTTTTCCAGCTGTTCAATGGCCCCCCCACGCAGTTCTTCTGAATTTCGAATAGTATTCAAGATCCTCTGTTTTCGATTATCTAATAAATCACTTAATGAAAGTAGATTATCTTTCCGTTCATTTTAAAACTTCCATAATCCCTTCCCGAACCAAACATGAATCTTTCGATTCATTTGGCTCTCACGCTCAATTACTTCGGGTAAATTCTCATAGCTTTTTTTTATGAATGTAATGAGCCTATCCTCTCTTCTTTATTTTTTTTCATAGCATAGTCAAAAAAAATAAAAAAACGAATCTAATGCAAAACCAAAATACTTGGAGGACTCTTCTGACAAAAAAATATGTAATTGTCAGCAAAGTTGTTTCTTTTTTTTTTCAAATCCAAAAAATTCTTCTTACTTATACATAAGGCATAGGTCGTCGATTCAGCATTGGATAAAAGAGGGAAAATGCCCTTTTTTTAGAATTAGAATAAAATAAGCAGTTCAAATCATTTTATCGAGATGAGTGTTCTATATCGAGAAAATATTGATTTTAATTTAAAACCATCTCTATATTAACATAGTGGTAGAAAGAGTACCATGCTGCGTCTAGACTTCAAACGGTTTGCTTTAACCATCTTAAGAGCCCCACATTATTGGTTGCTAGAGAATCAAAGTGGATTTGCCAATTAATCACGAAATGCTGTGGTTCTTACATATAATTTCTTAAGAAGTAATTCGCGAGATCATGTACCTTTCTTTCCTAATTATAACGGAAAAGGGGTACAGCTGGTTGGGTCCAGCCTATTCTTGAAATAAACAACTCACACACACTCCCTTTCCAAAAAAGATCAATACACCAATTACTACACTTAGATTTATTGGATTTGTTGCTAAAATATCGGTATTAAATCCGAAACTCCCGGCAGGTGGCCAGTGGCCCAAAGAAACGAAAGAATCGGTTACATTTTTCATAGAATCTCCTCTTATAGATAGACTAAAAAATCGACCAGAGTTCTTTTTCTATCACTTTGCCCCTCTTTTTTATTTATTCTTTTCTTTTTTTGAAATCGAGTCAAAAAATATTTGATTTTATAGTTATAAAGTATAAACTACTCCTTGATTGTTGCAACACCTCATAAAAAGAGTTTCCCTTGGACTACGAAGGGGAAGGATGAAAAAGAGTCGGTATGCTAATTCCTCATCTGCAAATCACCCCTTCCCGTAGCTTATTTTCTCAACAAATAAGAAATTGTAGGAGTGAAATTTTGATCTAATTTGAAAAAGCAAACGACAAGTCCAAGACAATAAAATAGGAAAAATATGTATTTTTCTTATTTCGAAGATTAAACAAAAGGATTCGCAAATAAAAGTGCTAATGCTACAACCAATCCATAAATCGTTAAAGCTTCCATAAAAGCTAGACTAAGCAATAGAGTACCGCGTATTTTTCCTTCTGCCTCGGGTTGTCTCGCGATACCTTCTACGGCTTGACCCGCAGCGGTCCCTTGACCAACTCCAGGCCCAATAGACGCAAGCCCTACAGCCAATCCAGCAGCAATAACGGAAGCAGCAGAAATCAGTGGATTCATGATAAGTTCCTCGTACCAACAAAAAGAAATGGTTAATGATACAATCAACCAATGAATTATGACTTAATTATTCCATCGATAGGATTCATCCAGTCGAAGTAACTAAGAACTTGGAATTTAAGTGAGAATATTATTAAATGATCAGAACTACTACTACTTCGATATCTCTTTTTTCGTTTCTATCCACAGAGTTTTTGTCAATCCATAGAACTTTCGTTCTTCCATTTATGGGTTCCAAACTGCTATTTCAATTCTTCCATCTTTTCTTGCTTTCATCTCTTTATTCAGCCAATTCACATCCACAATGATACGAAAGGACTTCTAGTGGAACCCACACACAGTAGTAGGGAAAATGAAATAGATCTTTAGTTCATATATAACTAGTCAATATCTAATATCACATATACATGTCTTTCTTCCATAACGTAAACCATTAGATGCAATTGGATTTGAGAATCAATCCAAATCCCGTTTTTGTAAATTATTTTCTCCCTTCCATTTTATTTATGATTATTCCAAACCAATACAATCTATTTGGGCAAATAAATTAGTGCGAATTCTTTTATTGCATAAAAATATCATTATTTGATTGATCTAAGTTCATGCAATTTATTATGTATTAAAATAATATTTTCTTTTGGTCAATTGTTGAATAAAATCTACTGTAGAATAGAATTGTTTCTCCTGTTTTTTATTTAATAACACGTCATAAATATTTAATAACACGTCATAAACATATATCTTATTCAAATTCTGATTTGAATAAGAAGATTGACTGACCAATATACTAG